ATAAAAAGACCGACTTGTCATATAACTGTTGTTTTGAAAGATATATCCTTATATAAAGAATTTGAAGAATATAAGGTGTACTCAAAAAAATCTGGATTGATAACTAAAAAAAAGAACAAAAATCTGACATGTCATGATACATATAGTAGTGGGGGATTATGGGACAAAAAATAAATCCGCTTGGGTTCCGACTTGGTACAACACAAAGTCATCATTCTCTTTGGTTTGCACAGCCAAAAAATTATTCGGAAGGTCTACAAGAAGATCAAAAAATACGAAACTGTATTAAGAATTATGTACAAAAAAATATGAGAATATCCTCCGGTGTTGGCGTTGAGGGAATTGCACGGATAGAGATTCAAAAAAGAATCGATCTAATTCAAGTCATAATTTATATAGGATTCCCAAAATTCTTAATAGAAAATAGACCGCGGAGAGTCGAAGAATTGCAGATGAATGTACAAAAAGAACTTCATTGTGCGAACCGAAAACTAAACATTGCTATTACACGAATTGCAAATCCTTATGGACACCCTAATATTCTTGCAGAATTTATAGCTGGCCAATTAAAGAATAGAGTTTCTTTTCGCAAAGCAATGAAAAAAGCTATTGAATTAACCGAGCTGGCGAATACAAAAGGAATTCAAGTACAAATTGCGGGACGTATCGACGGAAAAGAAATTGCACGCGTCGAATGGATCAGAGAAGGTAGGGTTCCTCTACAAACCATTGGAGCTAAAATTGATTATTGTTCCTATACAGTTCGAACTATATACGGGGTATTAGGAATAAAAATTTGGATATTTGTAGACGAAGAATAATAAGACTTTACGTGTTTTTACATTATACCCAGTAATGGACAAAAAAAGAAAAACCCTTTTATTCTTTTCTTTTATTCTTTTTATGTTCAAGCAAAACAAAAAAAAAAGAGCAATTCTGCAATTCTAGAGGGTTCAATAAAAATTCGATTGATCATTTTATATAATTGCTATGCTTAGTGTGTGACTCGTTGGTTTTTTTAGGGCTAGGATTCAAAAAAACGGACCAGGGCCCAGAGTATGAACTAATAACTATAGCACTAATAACCAACTCATTGCTTCGCATTATCTGGATCCAAAGAACCAGTCAAGATAAAGATATAATATATTGGACATGTCGTTGTAGCAACTGAAATCTTTTTTTGCATAAAGATAAAAAAACCAATCGGATTATTAGTTGTGAAGTTCTAAGTCGGAAAGCAAAATAGAAAAAAAGTATGCGGATAAGTGGAAGGATGAGAGAAAGATAGAACGGAAATATCAATGATATATGATTCCAATATGTAAGGTCGATGAGTCATCTCATAAAACGCAGTGTAATAAAGCATAAATTCAATAATGATTCATGCATAATTAGATGAATCCGCTTATAGAACAAAAAAATCAAGAGCCTCGAGCTAATAAAGACTGAGAAAATTGACTTAAGAAAAAAGGACTCCGCCGGAAAATTAAGACCTAACCATTAATCGAGAAGCAATGGGAACGATATAACCCGTGAATGCAGAAGGTTCTATTCAAAATGAATCTTAATGATTCATTGGGTGGGATGGCGGAACAAACCAGGGACCTCCTCTTTTATTCTTTTATTTTGAGAGGTCATGAACTAACCCTATAACTGAAATGGATATGGAAAGAGTAAATATTCGCCCGCGAAAGTTTTTTTTATTAGATTGATACATTTTTGTCGATCCCATATGATAAAAGGAAAAACAAAAGACATTGACATTATCTAGAAATAGAATACATGTTTAATTAATTTAATTAAATAATATCTAAACACGCTAGACAAATTTCGAATAGATTAACGAATTGATTAATTAGATGCAATTTCAAAGAATCCTATGATTCAGCATATTATTCATTAAACACATGTATATCTTGATAAAATCTGTTTTAGTCATTTCATTCGCGAGGAGCTGGATGAGAAGAAACTCTCATGTCCAGTTCTGTAGTAGAGATGGAATTGAAAAAGAACCATCAACTATAACCCAAAAAGAACAAGATTCCGTAAACAACATAGAGGAAGAATGAAAGGAATATCTTATCGAGGTAATCATATTTGTTTCGGTAGATATGCTCTTCAAGCACTTGAACCCGCTTGGATTACATCTAGACAAATCGAAGCAGGGCGCCGAGCAATGACACGAAATGTACGTCGTGGCGGAAAAATATGGGTACGTATATTTCCAGACAAACCAGTTACAGTAAGACCCACGGAAACCCGTATGGGTTCAGGGAAAGGATCCCCGGAATATTGGGTATCTGTTGTTAAACCGGGTAGAATACTTTATGAAATGGGTGGAGTAGCCGAAAATATAGCTCGAAAGGCTATTTCAATAGCGGCGTCCAAAATGCCTATAAGAACTCAATTCATTATTTCTGGATAGAAATGTAGAACCAAAGGAAAGAAGTCTTGTGTATAAAAAAAACAATTGCAGGGTTTTCTTTCTTTTTTTTTTTTTTTTTACTTCGTCCTTTGCTTTATTTTACATTTAAAAAACAGATAAAAAAAATGATATGATTCAACCTCAAACCCATTTGAATGTAGCAGACAATAGCGGGGCACGAGAATTGATGTGTATTCGAATAATAGGAGCTAGTAATCGCCGATATGCTCATATTGGTGATGTTATTGTTGCTGTGATAAAAGAAGCAGTACCAAATACGCCTCTAGAAAGATCAGAAGTGATCAGAGCTGTAATTGTACGTACTTGTAAAGAACTCAAACGAGATAACGGTATAATAATACGATATGATGACAATGCTGCAGTTGTCATTGATCAAGAAGGAAATCCAAAAGGAACCCGGGTTTTTGGCGCGATCGCCCGGGAATTGAGACAGTTAAATTTTACTAAAATAGTTTCATTAGCACCTGAGGTATTATAATATGAGACCGTGAGATAGTGATAGTATTTAAATAAAATAGATAAATTAGTAGATTATGTCTCACGCATATACTTTTAAGAACTTTCTTTAATAATTTTTATAAAAAAAGAACATGCTGATTATATCCAAATTCGGAAGCAACACTAATTTTAGTTTATCATGGGTAAGGACACTATTGCTGACATAATAACTTCTATACGAAATGCTGACATGGATCGAAAGGGAACGGTTCGAATAGCATCTACTAACATGACTAAAAACATTGTTAAAATACTTTTACAAGAGGGTTTTCTCGAAAACGTAAGGAAACTTGTAGAAAATAACAAATATTTTTTGGTTTTAACCCTACGACATAGAAGGAATAGGAAAGGACCATATAGAACTCTTTTAAATTTAAAACGAATAAGTCGACCTGGTCTCCGAATCTATTCTAACTATCAACGGATTCCTAGAATTTTAGACGGGATGGGGATTGTAATTCTCTCTACTTCTCGGGGTATAATGACAGACCGAGCAGCTCGGCTAGAAGGAATCGGCGGAGAAATTTTGTGCTATATATGGTAAATTTTCTGCTATCCGAATTGTATCTGTAACTTCCTGTTTGTGAAAAAAACGAATAAAAAAGCCAAGTTGTCTAATATCACGCCTTCCTACATTAGTTGATACTTCAAGGAGGGTTTGTCTGGAATAAAAGAAGAAAAATGGATTCATGAAGGTTTAATTACTGAATCACTTCACAATGGTATGTTCGGGGTTCGTTTAAATAATGAAGTCAGATTCTAAGTTCTGTTTCAGGAAGGATCCGACACTCTTTTATACATATACTACCAGGAGATAGAATCAAAATTGAAGGAAGTCGTTATGATTCAAACGGGGGGGGTGGGGCGCAGAATTTCTAGACCCCACAACAAAGATTCGAATGGTTCGGTGGTTTTTCAAGATTCCTTTCATGAGGATCCAATTCACGGTTCAAAAATTTCAAGAAACTTATTTTCTTCCAATCAGTAAAGTAGATTCGAAATTCAGTTAAGGAATAACAATTATGAAAATAAGAGCCTCCGTTCGTAAAATTTGTGAAAAATGCCGACTGATCCGTAGAAGGGGACGCATTATAGTAATTTGTTCCAACCCGAGACATAAACAAAGACAAGGATAATCTTTCGAAAAGGGACTCTCTAAAGGAACCGATGAACAAATCAAAATAAAAGATCCGTTTTGACATGAAATGGATATATCCATATATCTCTGACTTATATTTCGGAAATGATAAAATATGGCAAAATCTATACCAAGAAGCGGTTCACGTAGGACTGGACGTGTGGGTTCACGTAAAAGTGCACGGCGAATACCAAAGGGCGTTATTCATGTTCAAGCAAGTTTCAACAACACCATTGTGACAGTTACAGATGTACGGGGTCGGGTTATTTCTTGGTCCTCCGCCGGTACTTGTGGATTCAGGGGTACAAGAAGAGGGACACCTTTTGCTGCTCAAACCGCAGCAGGAAATGCTATTCGAGCAGTAACAGATCAAGGTATGCAACGAGCAGAAGTCATGATAAAAGGTCCGGGTCTCGGAAGAGATGCAGCATTACGCGCTATTCGTCGAAGTGGTATACTTTTAAGTTTCGTAAGGGATGTAACCCCTATGCCACATAATGGCTGCAGACCCCCTAAAAAAAGGCGAGTGTAGAAATAAACATTGAAGAGATTTCAAGAGAAATAAATGACTCAAAAATCTGACAAATAATATTACTATGGTTCGAGAGAAATTAAAAGTATCTACTCGGACACTACAGTGGAAATGTGTTGAATCAAGAGCAGACAGTAAGCGTCTTTATTATGGACGCTTTATTCTGTCTCCACTTATGAAAGGTCAAGCCGACACAATAGGCATTGCGATGCGAAGAGCTTTGCTTGGAGAAATCGAAGGAACATGTATTACACGCGCAAAATCTGAGAAAATCCCGCATGAATATTCTACCATAGTAGGTATTCAAGAATCAGTACATGAAATTTTAATGAATTTGAAAGAAATTGTATTGAGAAGTAATCTATATGGAACTCGTGACGCGCTTA